TATTTTGATTGCGTTTTTGATATAAGGAAAAAGAAAGTAAGTAAGGTAGACAAAAAATCTTTCTTTTTCTTTGAATCCACCCAATCAAAAATTCTCGAATTCTCAAAGGAGAATAGAAGAAATCATACTTTCATACAATATCTTAATTGAATTCTATGCAATGATCAATAAATTAAGTTGAATTCTATATCTATATGTATCAAAATCTTAGCACCAATCTATTCTATAGATATATAGCTATTTGGGCTGGAGTTGACAAACAACCAATACCAATATTATTGTTTCTTAGTGTCGATTAGAAATTGAAATGGGGCGTAGCCAAGTGGTAAGGCAACGGGTTTTGGTCCCGCTATTCGGAGGTTCGAATCCTTTCGTCCCAGTGTAGATTCATTTTTATGCCCCATTATTTCTATAGAAAATAGAAAGAAGTAGGGGGTGTATAGGAGTTAATCCATATTAATTAAAATATGTGTATAAATAATCAAGTTCCGTATTATATAGAAATATGCTATGGAGCCAATGTTTTTTCGTTGAATCTCGTTTGATTTTTGATTTAGGCATTTCGTGTTTGACTCTAATTAAAAATTGGAAATTGATGTAACGATTGAGGCGGGGTGATTTATCCTATCTCTTTTATTCACTTTATGACAAGAGTTTATTGTTGGAATATTACTCAATTCCATTTCAAATTTCTATTTGAAATTAAAGTCAGTGATGAATCAATTCAAAAAGAAGGACCAATCTTTATCGGAAGAGCGAAGGTGGTACTTATTGTCTTGTCCAGTTTTCTTCAAATTGAATCCAATTTAATAATGATGTCTAAATAGGAAACTTTTTCAATTAGAAAGATTTTTTTTATAAATCCAATATTTTATTTATTTTCTGTACGTGTAATTTTTGAATTTGAAAAAGTAAGAAATCCTTGAATCTATCCTTATATGAGCCACTTGAAGATGCAGATTTTAAAAGCGATTCCTTTCTCTATTTTTTTTCCTTCTATATTTCTATATATTATTTATATATTTCAGACTCATATTTTTTTCAGAAAAATCGTTCCGCATATCATATATTCATATATAGAATATAGAAGAAAAATATAGATTGCGATGTTTTATATCTATGGGCATCTGAACCGATGACTATTCATGATTCCATAATTGAATCAATTCCATACCGGCTCCAAATTAGAGGAATGTTTGTTATGGTAAAACTTCGTTTGAAACGATGTGGTAGAAAGCAACGTGCGACTTGAAGGACACGATCCGTTGTGGATTTTTACATCCACCTTTTTCGATTTGTCTAGGAATGGGGATGCTCTTGGCTCGACATTGTTTGTTCTGTTACACTTGAACCCTTCGGTTTTTTGTTGGGTTGTAAATAGTCCACAATGGAGCTCGAATAGAAAGTATTAATTCATTTCTCGGGGGCAAGGATCTAGGGTTAATACCAATCAATTGGAACAACTTCGTAAATATATGGAACATATATCGAAATCGAAAGGATCCAATTCAAAAGCAAAACTTGTTGAAATTGATCAAAAATTTTCGATTCAAAGTGTATCACGCGCGAATCAAATGTCCATGGGGTTCTTTGATAGAAAGAAATCAAAAAGGGGTATGTTGCTGCCATTTTGAAAGGATTAAGAGGCGCCGAAGTAATGTCTAAACCCAATGATTAAAAATGAGGATAAAGGATCTAAGAACAAGGAAACACCCTTTTAATTTAATAATTAATTTAAAAATTAAATTGTTTTGATATTCTCAATAATTGGATCAGACTAAAGAATCCAAATAGAATTTGAAATAGTTTAAATCAGACAAACAAAAGGGAGTAAAGACTACTCAATACATGAAATTGACTAAAGATTTTTCCTTTGCGTTATTTGAGAGTTATTCAACTTGAGTTATGAGTACGAATGGTTTCTTTTTCATTTTCAGGAAGAAAAAAAGACTGAAATCATAGTCTAATTTTTTTTATAGGCCATTTGTCATTTAATTTATTAGAATTGCATATATAGACAAAACTTCGAATCAAATCATTTTTTCTCGAGCCGTACGAGGAGAAAACTTCCTATACGGTTCTGGGGGGGGGGTATTGTTCATCTACATCTATCCCAATGAGCCGTCTATCGAATTGTTGCAATTGATGTTCGATCCCGAAGAGAGGGAAAAGATCTTCGAAGAGTGGGCTTTTATGATCCAATGAAGAATCAAACTTATTTAAATGTTCCTCTTATTCTATATTTCCTTGAAAAAGGTGCTCAACCCACAGGAACCGTTCAGAATCTTTTAAAGAAAGCGGAAGTTTTTAAGGAACTTCCGCCTAATCAAATGAAATTCAATTAAAGAAATCGGTAGCAACTTGGATATAACTTTGTCTAATTTTTCTCTATTTTCTGCTATATTCGTATTTATTTATCATTGTTTCCATCGAATCCGATGGTCTAGAACGACAAAAACTTAGTTTTTAGTTTATTGATTTTATAAATAAAAAATTTCCTTTGCCTTTATTGAACTGTGCGGTTTTCTTTTCGTTGGAACTTGACTAACAGATAAGGAATCTGCTTTGCTTATTCCACTTAGATTGATGAAATACATTATGGACTAAAAAAAAATCCGATATTTTTTTTCATTTTTCCTTTTTTATTCTTCCATTTATACTTTTTCTATCTATCTAGATATGTAGATTAGATATGTAGTGTTAATTCAAGACAATTTTGAATATTATTGTATTGCATTGTTAAATTCAAATTCTTTGAATTTAACAATGCAATTTCTTTTTTGCACTGTATTCTTTTCTCAACATTTATATTGACAACAGTGTATTGAAGAAATATAATTCATCGTGATAAGCGAACCGAATCTATTTATTTCTTTTCTGTTCCAGAGTTTTTTACTTTATCTTATTCAAATGATGCTTTCTTTGATACAAGAGCTTTTTTCAATCTTCAATCAAAAAAGCTAGATAACATAAGAGATGCTCTATCGATTTTGACAATTCTGTATCTTTCTTTCTTTTATCTGATAATTTTTTGTATTTTCATCTAATCAATTCATTTTTCTGTTTTGAATTCATTACGAATCCATTAGAAAATATTTATATATTTTTGATTTGTTAACTCAATGGTTTGATTAGCTCGTATAATCTCTTTTCTCTTTGTTTAAATTCAATTAAATTTATTTTGATTGTATCTATACACCCCCCCTTGACTCTTGAAGTTTTGTTTAATCTATAATTCGGGTTGCTAACTCAACGGTAGAGTACTCGGCTTTTAAGTGCGGCTAGAATCTTTTACACATTTGGATGAAGTGACGAATTCGTCCATACCACTGGTAAACTTTGGAAGACCGGCGACTGATCCTGAAAGGGAATAGATGGAAAAAACAGCATGTCGCATCAATGGAGAGTTCTGAGGATATTTCATTCTTATCGGATTGGTACAAAACCTTGTTCGAATTCTTGGAACGGAACAAAAGAAAGTTGGGTCGAATGAATAAATGGATAGGGGCCCCACGACTTCAATTAATTATCAGAAAGAAAAAGCAACCGGCTTCTGTTCTTAATTTGAATAATTTCCCGATCTAATTAGACGTTAAAAAAAATTAGTGCCTGGTACGGGAAGCACTTCTCCCTCCACGAGTGGATTCTATTTTTTTTTTAATGAATCCTAACTATTGACATTCTCTATTATGGAATGAAGATGTATGTGTAAAAGAAGCAGTATATTGATAAAGAAAGTTTTTTCCAAAATCAAAAGAGCGATTAGGTTTAAAAAATAAAAGATTTCTAACCATCTTGTTATCCTATAACATAGACGAATTAAATGAATGGAAAAGAGAGAGGGTAGAGAATCTGTTGATAAGTTTACCTGTCCCCGAGGTATCTATTCTTATTACAATACCTTGTTTTTACTGTATCGCACTATGTATCATTTGATAATCCCCAAAAAATTCTACCTTTGATTCAAATCGAATTTCAAATGGAGCAAATCCAAAGATATTTACAGCTAGAGAGATCTCAACAACACGACTTCCTATATCCACTTATCTTTCAGGAGTATATTTATGTATTTGCCCATAATCGTGCTTTGAGTAGATCAATTTTGTCGGAAAATCTGGGTTATGACAATAAATCAAGTTTACTGATTGTGAAACGATTAATTACTCGAATGTATAAACAGAATGATTTGATTATTTCTCCTAATGATTCTAACCAAAATCCATTTTGGGCGCGCAACAATAATTTTTATTCTCAAATCATATCAGAGGGGTTTGCTTTTATTGTTGAAATTCCATTTTCTCTACAATTACTATCTTGTCTAGAGGGGAAAAAGAACAAGATAGTAAAATCTCAGAATTTACGATCAATTCATTCAATATTTCCCTTTTTAGAGGATAATTTTTCACATTTAAATTTTGTGTTAGATATACTAATACCTCACTCTGTCCATGTGGAAATCTTGGTTCAAACTCTTCGCTGTTGGGTAAAAGATGCTTCTTCTTTACATTTATTACGAGTCTTTCTCGACGAATATTGTAATCAGAATAGTCTTATTATTCCAACGAAAGCCGGCTCCTCTTTTTCAAAAAGAAATCAAAGACTATTCTTATTCTTATATAATTCTCATGTATGTGAATATGAATCCGTTTTCGTCTTTCTACGTAACCAATCTTTTCATTTACGATCAACATCTTCTGGAGTTCTTCTTGAACGAATCTATTTCTATGTAAAAGTAGAACGTCTTGTGAACGTCTTTGTTAAGATTAAGGATGTTGGGGAGAACATGTGGTTGGTCAAGGAACCTTTCATGCATTATATTAGGTATCAAAGAAGATTCATTCTGGCTTCAAAGGGGACATCTCTTTTCATGAATAAATGGAAATTTTATCTTGTCACTTTTTGGCAATGGCATTTTTCGCTGTGGTTTCATCCAAGAAGGATTTATATAAACCAATTATACAATTATTCCCTTGATTTTTTGGGCTATCTTTCAAGCGTAC